AAGAGATGCAAGCGGAACAGAATTGATAAAACAGTCTTAGAAACAGAATTCTCCCACTTAGGCTTACTATGCTTTGGGATTTTTTTAGAATATTATTTATTTTATATTTATTTATTTTTATAGTATAATATAACGGTATTGATATTGATATTCTAATCTACTTGATTGATATTCTAATCTACTTGAATATTGAATACCAGAAAACTATATGATATGAATATTTATTATTATTAACGCAGATATATCTATCTAATTTATTTATTTTATATCTATGTCTTCTCCGTTCTTTTATTACCCTCCTGTCCTGTCGTGTTGTCAATTGACAGTATGACTTAGGGGTCAATATAATTTGACCGACCAAATCCTATTTTGGTAAACCATCTTGAATCTACTGCAGAGTGAAGGATCATGGATCCAACGCATAACCCTTTGTGAATGAGAGAGATAAAGATGAGAAAGACCAATGAAATAAAGTTTCAAGGTTATATAGTTTAATGGTAAAGTTTGATTTGATTACCATTAACTAACCCCCAGAATACTTAAGGAGTTTTTCCATTTGATTTATATACTATGGATCTACTAAAGATGGATCTCGGCCTGAGTTATATTAAGTTAAAGTTAATAAGGTAACCCTACTAGGCCTTATTACCTTACCTATTATGTTTTTCCTATTCTATTTTTATATTACCTCAAGGTATTTTTCTTATTACCTATGGTATTTGTCTTATTACCCATATTCTAGTGCTTTTTGATTTGCCGGCCCTCGGGACCTTTTATTTCTAGTTGATTTATGAAGGCGGCCGTAGGCCCCTATGGTCCAGTGGTTACGACCTCTCTCTTTCACGGAGAAAACGAGGGTTCAAGTCCCTCTGGGGGTGTACCAAGACTCAAGACTATAGGAGTGGTATTTTCTATCAAATGATCCGTAGCCGTATTTGTCAAGTCTGCCTGGTAGACGAAAGGAAGTTTATTATGGAACGTCTAAAAAATTTAGGCGTTGGGTCGATGCCCGAGTGGTTAATGGGGGCGGACTGTAAATTCGTTGACAATATGTCTACGCTGGTTCAAATCCAGCTCGGCCCAACAATTTGCCAATCTACTATCAGACGGTAGAACTCTCTTGTTCTTAAGAAATACCTTACCTGATACAAGAGAATAAAAAAGAATTCAAATTTTCTGCTAGATCTCTTCTTATTTCCCTGGGATTGTAGTTCAATAGGCTAGAGCACCGCCCTGTCAAGGCGGACGTTGCGGGTTCGAGCCCCGTCAGTCCCGACGGATCCAATAAGTACATCAATTCGCCTCTCCATTTTCTGTGAAAGAGGGGACAGAGAGCATAATTGAATCCCGAAGAGGTTTCCTCTCTTTTTTTTTTTTCAGGATTCTGTCAAAGAAAGAATAAACCCTAAACTAAAATTAAAATAACTAAAATAGTGAAGTTGATAGAATATTCCATCTTTTATCCCGCGCCTCATCTTTCTCATACTTCTTTGTCTTCCAAAGAAAATTGGATCATTAAAATTTAGAACCTAATTCCTCTCTTTTTGGGTTTTTAATGGAAACGGATGGGTGGTTAGATGATACTTCGTTTGACTACATACAAAAAAAGAAAGGATAAAAAAGGAATTTTTGCTCGGTCGGGGAATCCAAGATTGGATTCGGTATGGATAAGGGATCTTCGTATGTTATACTATTCAATTCTCGACGACGAATTAATTTAATAGCTCAGATATTGTTATTCATGATATGATATTGATCCGATTCAAGATCATCGATAGGTAATGCATTCATTGAATTGACAGGTGAAAGATTTATCATCTCTATGGGATTAAATCCCGAGTTATTGTGAAATAAAAAAACGATGAGATTATGGAAGTAAATATTCTTGCATTTATTGCTACTGCACTGTTCATTTTAGTTCCTACTGCCTTTCTACTTATAATTTACGTAAAAACAGTCAGTCAAAACGATTAATTACTTTGAATGAAACTTGACTTCTGAATTCTTATCCATATTTGAAGAAATCAAAAGAAAAGTATTCTATTAAATGAAATCAACGGGCTATAATCGGCGGTATTCTATGGGATCCGAGAGTATGGTAAGAAAGAAATTTTTTTCTTATCATACTCTCTATTAGTGTTATAGTAATGTATAAAATAAAATTGTACTTGACTTTCTAATAAAGTTGGTATACTATATTAGCTTCTATCTTCAATCTATGTAGTTATTTATCCATATATGGAATTGACGTAGGACCCGATTCTATTTCTTTGATACATCTATTTATTCCGATGAATCTGAAAAAATCGTTTTACTGTTATAGAATACATTTATCCACTAGAATCCAAGGGAATTTTGAAATGAGGATCTTTTTATTTAAATTGAAAATTATTTCAATTTAAATAAAAAATGAGTTGCAGAACGATCTATAAAACAATTGATACCGTTAACTAAATTAGGAGTGCTTCTAAAGTCCACTTCTTCCCCATACTACGAGTGAAAGGGAAAATGTAAAGACTACCATTAAAGCAGCCCAAGCGAGACTTACTATATCCATGTGAATTATATCCCTTATCTCTATGATAGAATTATTCCATTATTGCTCACTAATAATAGTAGAATGAATGGTCCAGAGTCAAAAAGGGATTCTGGCCGAACACTATTGATGAACCATTCAAATAAATCCATTTCAAAAATTCCTATATGATTTCTAATAGGGAAAGACTAAATACAAGTAAAATATACAATGACACTATAAGGGAATGTTACTAATGGAATGGAACATCTATTCTATCTAGTAATAAAAAAAGAGACCCATTCCTTTTTCTTGCCCTTCAAAGTAAAAAAAATTGCTATCTATTACATACTTTTATTTCCTATTTGATCTAATTCGTACCCTTTCCCGATTGTCTCTCTGAAGGAGTTGGGAGATAGTATATTATACTCTTGACGACGGGTCTAAAAAAAAAAAAATAATTTTTTTGCACTTTTTGTTTTCTATAAACTATAAAAAAATCCATCCAATATAATCTTTCTTTGAATTTTAGATTCAAGGATTTCCAAGCTTTTACAAAATCCCCAGAACAGAATAAGACAGCAGAACAGAATAAGAGATTTAGATTCATTTGTTGATGAGGCGGCACCCGGATTTGAACTGGGGAAAAAGGATTTGCAGTCCCCCGCCTTACCACTCGGCCATGCCGCCAAAACGATAGAAAAAATTTTCCTTTTTCGGTTGGATTACTAAACTTTAGTTTATTGTACTTGCATCTTGCATCCCTTTTGAAATCCTTTTTCTAAATCTAAATTTATGTATAAAAATTAGAAAAGTTTTTATCCTTTCGTATTGTATTTAATTTATTTATTGTAATGTATTTGATCTACCCCCTCGAGATTGTATCGTATCTTCCCACAATGCCGAAAAACTTCCACTCAACTTTCTATTGAAAAATAAAATGTCTATTTTCGCTTAAAAAAGCCGAAATTTATGACAAAAGGGAACCATTAACTATTCGTTGACTGAGAATTCGTGACTTATTCTTGGATTTGAATCTAAAATTTGATTTCCCTAATGACATAAGAAAATACAAATGGATACATACTTAATTGATTCTTTTGAATCAAAAATCCTTCTCAATTTCTGGATTCTATTATAACAAAAATGATAAGTATATGTAAACCCCAGAAGGGAAATTTTTACACAGATACCAAATTGGCTATTTAGAGTATGTTGCCTATAAACAAAAAAACGGGAATTCATTGGAACAAAAAAAGGCCCGGCTGGGTATTGACCGGGCCAGGCCCAAAAGGCACTTCGAACAAAATAAAAGCAAGAAGGTCCTCTTTATTTATCTTTCTATTCTATTTGGATCTTTCGAGCATCTAAATGGAATTGCTAATTCTATAATAACGATAAAGAATGTAAAAGAAATACTTTATTTAATCCTTACTTGATGTGTAATGTAACATAGTAATTATCTTTTTCAATTGGGAGAGATGGCTGAGTGGACGAAAGCGGCGGATTGCTAATCCGTTGTACGAGTTATTCGTACCGAGGGTTCGAATCCCTCTCTTTCCGTTTCCGTTGATGACTTTCTATTTTTTTCTTTCAATTTTTGCAAACCCCTTTTTATTTTTTTTTTCCTAATTAAATGAAATATGTGGAATAGCTAAAATAAAATATTAATAAAATTGTAAAATCAAACAAGAAAAACTAAATTTTTATTTTATTCTTCACGTCCAGGATTACGTCCTGGATCATTGGATAGGAATCCAAAAATGAAGAGAGAAACAAAGAATATTACTACTGTGTAAACGAAAAGTTTGAGAGTAAGCATTACACAACCTCCAAGATCATTTTTTGAAAAAGAAAAACGAGAAAAGATAATAGATCCTCCACTTTTATATCACATATCCTATTTTGACACCAAGAAATGAATTATAGAAATAGAAAAGAATGTTCAGAAATTCAAATCAAATGAAGTTGAAATTTGTAATAAGAGTCTTTAATTTAATTACCACAAATCACTTTCATACCCACAATTAGATATTCTAAGGGACCCTAAGCTCATAAGGTATTTCCCCGAAAAAGGATTAAAATGGGGAAAGGAAATAGGGCGAGCCGGATTTCTCGCGACTATCCGAGAGTTTGAATCGAAGGTTCATACTGTCAGACTTATTTGATCTTATCAATTGTTATAATTTTTCTCGAATAAATCATGAATTTTCTAGGATAGTATTAAAGCTCTTATCGAAAACTTACAGCAGCTTGCCAAACAAAGGCTAAAAGAAAAAAGAACAGGGGTATAACTGGCATGACATCTACGATTGGATTCAAAAAAGCATAGGCTTCGGGCAATTTGGCGAAGAAAAGACTAGTCGGATAAAGGGCAGAATTAAGACAGATCAAACTAAAAATATTAAGCATAACAGACTTTTTTTTTCGTCGAAATAATTGCATTTTGATTGAGTTAAGGAAAAATGAAGAAAGTAAGGTAAACAAAAAAATCCTTCTTTTTTTTTTTTCTGCTCAATCAAAAATCCTCCAATTCTCAAAGGAGAATAGAAGAAATCATACTTTCATACAATATCTTAATTGAATTATATGTAATGATCAATAAATTCAGTTGAATTCGAGATATACACATGCCAAAATCCTAGCATGAATCTATAATAGATTCTATAAAGATAAAGAAAAAAGAGTTTCTCTAGATAGTTGGACTGGAATTGACGAAGACTTAATACCAATATTATTCTTTATTAGTATTATTGTCCAATAAAAATGGAAATGGGGCGTAGCCAAGCGGTAAGGCAACGGGTTTTGGTCCCGCTATTCGGAGGTTCGAATCCTTCCGTCCCAGAGCGTATCCATTGTATCCTAATATTTGTTTTTTGTTCAAGGAGGTTCTGTTTCAAGGTCTAATATTGCATAGAATATTATATTATTCCTCCTTCTTTTTTGATTTTGAATGATTCTTTGCGGAAGCATATCTGAGTTTTTCACAAACTGAACTAAATCGAGTTCAAATGATATGCAAAAGTAACTGAACCCCTTTGTGACCCAGATAAAGCTAAGATGGGCCGTAGATCATAGTTGTAGAAAGATTACTTAACCTCATCAGGTTAAAAAAAAAAATATGAAATGAAAATACATATAAAAGAGGAAGCGCTTAACCTATAGGTATGTATTCTTATCCTGTTTCAGTGACAATAGTGTTTCCCTTTTTGTGAAAAAGAATTGGCATCCCTAAAATATTTTATTTAACAATGATATATATTTTCGATATTTTTTTTTATTGTTTGATTTAGCTTATTTGCTTTACATCATTGACAATTCCATTCGAAAAGAAACAGAGATTTTTCTTTCTTATTTCTTATGATAAAAAAAGGGAGTCTTTACTGTAAAACTTGACTCAAATAATGATGTAGAAGTTGGAAACTTTTTCAAGTATCAAGATTTGTAATGATTCCTTATGGGTTGACTCTTTGGGAAGTTGGAAATGGGCCGGTCTATCTTATTGAGTCACTTGAAGAGGCAGAGTAAAATAGAATTTATTTTTTCGTGTGATTTCTGTTAGTTATGTTATTTCTATATCTATTTAGTTTAGATTTCTAGATATTTCTGTTAGATATTTTTTTGAAATAGATATTTATAAAAAAACGTTCCATTCATACAAAAAAGCTGGGGTCTTGCTAATATTTCTTCAGAAAAATCTTTATTATCTATGTAGATAAGAAAAAATATAAATTACTTTGTCTCTGTACCGACTGAACCAATGACTATTCATGATTCCATAATTGAATCAATTCCGTACTGGTTCCAAATTAGAGGAATGTTATGGTAAAACTTCGTTTAAAACGATGCGGTAGAAAGCAACGTGCGACTTGAAGGACACGATCCGGTGTGGATTCTTTTTCTTACATCCACCATTTTATATAGGAATGAAGGTGCTCTTGGCTCGACGTCATTTGTTCTATTCTACTAGAGCCCTTCTTTTTTTTTTATTGGGTTGTAATGTAAATAGTTCATGATGGAGCTCGAGTAGAAAGTATTGATTAATTTCTCAGGGGCAACGATCTAGGGTTAATGCCAATTCATAAATTGGAACAACTTCGTAAGTATATCTTCGATATCTTCGATATAGAAATCGAAAGGATCCGATTCGAGCAATTTTTCAATTCAAAAAATTTGTTGGAACGGCTAAAACTTTTTCGATACGTAGTGTATCGCGCACGAATCAACCGTCGGTATGATTCTTTGATAGAAAGAAATCGCAAAAGGGGTATGTTGCTACCATTTTGAAAGGATTAAGAAGCACCGAAGTAATGTCTAAACCCAATGATTTTAAACAAAGATAAAGGATCCCAGAACAAGGAAACACCACTTCAATTGTCTCACGGATCCGAATAACGAATCAAAATAGATTTTAAACGAGACAAAAAGGGTGGGTTAAAGACCACTCAAAAAAAATATATATATTAAATTAAAGATTTTTCTTTAAGATATTTGAGATATTATATTATTGAACTTGAGTTATGAGTACAAATGATTTTTTCTTCTTCAGGAAGTAAGCTAAATAAAAATGAGTGAAATTGAAATTATAGAATTTATTAATTTATTTTACGGATTCCTTTCCTATTTATTCTAATCAAATTTTATCCATAGATAAAACTTCGAATCATTTTTTCTCGAGCCGTACGAGGAGAAAACTTCCTATACGGTTCTAGGGGGGGAGTTCTTTTTCATCTACATCTATCCCGATGAGCCGTCTATCGAATCGTTGCAATTGATGTTCGATCTCGAAGAGAAGGAAGAGATCTTCGGAAAGTGGGTTTTTATGATCCGATCAAGAATCAAACTTATTTAAACGTTCCCGCTATTCTCTATTTCCTTGAAAAAGGCGCTCAGCCTACAGGAACTGTTCAGGATATTTTAAAAAAGGCAGAGGTTTTAAAGTAACTTTGCCCTAATCAAACAAAATTAAATTAAGGAAATAAAAACTAAGGGTAGGATAGTGATTTCTATATTATTTTGGATATCTTTTCTATACTATGTTTTTTTATTTCCTTTCTTGGTCTATTCGTATCTATTTCTCATTGCTTTTATAGAATCCTTTTCTATAGAATCTTTTTCTAAGGAAACCGTATTTGATTGATCCTCAAAAAATAGAAAATTATGGCATTACCTGTAATCGGGTGGTTTTCATTTGAACTCTAATACCAAGTAACAAACAAGGAATAGAAGTTCTTTATTCTATATGGATTCAATTTTTTTATATTATTCTCCATCTAATCTAAAAACTCAAAATTTAGTATATAAATATAGGTATATGCAGTGCCAATCCAACACAAGTCCTTTTTTTTACTATTATTCAATTTAAGTTTTTGTATTTTTTCATCGTATTCTTTTCTTAACCTTTATGTTGACAACGTTGTATCGAACAAATATAATTCATCGTGATAAGCAGATCTATTTATTTCCGTCCCATAGGTTTTCTTTTTTATTTTTACTTGTTGATTCAAATGATGGGTTCGTTGGATTAGCTTTGATACCCGGATTTTTGATTGAAAAAGTGGATAACATAGAAATAGGGGATGTTCTACCATTTTTACATTTATTTATTTTTTTGGTCGGGCAATTTTTTATTTTTTCATCTGATTCTGATTTAGTCATTTTTATGTTCCAAATAGAGTAGAAAAATTTAATAGAGTAGAAAATTTTTTTAGATTTTTTATTTCGTAGAGTAATGCTTTAATTTAATAATTTTGTTTTATTCTGATTGTATCTACATACCCTTTTATATTTGGGTTGCTAACTCAATGGTAGAGTACTCGGCTTTTAAGTGCGGCTAGGATCTTTTACACATTTAGATGAAGCGAGGGATTCGTCCATACTATCGGTAAAGTTTGGAAGACCGCGACTGATCCTGAAAGGGAATGAATGGAAAAAATAGCATGTCGTATCAATTAAGAGTTCTGAGAATATTTTATTCTTTCCGGCTCGGTACAAAGCCTTCTTTAAATTATTGAAAGGGAGCAAACCGAAGTCAATTTCAAGTTGGGTCGAATTAATAAATGGATAGGGCCCCACGGCTTCAATTAATTTCATTTTTATTATAGGGAAAGAAAAAGTTATAGGGAAAGAAAAAGCAACGAGCTTTCATTCTGAATTTGAATGATTACCCGATCTAATTAGACGTTAAAAAAATATTAGTGCCCAATACGGGAAGGCTTTCTCCCAGGAAAAATATTATTGATTTTTTAATGAATCCTAAATATTACCACTCTCCATTCTATAATGGAATAATGGAGATGTATGTGTATAAGAAACAGTATATTGATAAATCAATTTCCAAAATCAAAAGAGCGATTGGGTTGAAAAAAGTAAAGGATTTCTAATAATCTTGTCATCCTATAAGGAAAACGAACATAAAAACTTAAAATTAAATGGAAAAAGAGATGATAGAGAATCTGTTGATAAGTTTATCTGGATCCGAGGTATCTATTCGGTTTGTACTATAATACCTTGTTTTGACTGTATCGCACTATGTATCATTTATAACCCCCAAAGTCCTCTACCTTTCATTTAAATAGAATTTCAAATGGATAAATTCCAAAGCTATTTAGGGCTAGATAGATCTCAACAACACTACTTCTTATATCCACTTATCTTTCAGGAGTATATTTATGTACTTGCTCATGATCATGGTTTAAATAGATCAATTTTGTTGGAAAATGCAGGTTATGACAATAAATCCAGCTTACTTATTGTGAAACGTTTAATCATTCGAATGTATGAACAGAATCATTTGATTCTTTCTGTTAATGACTCTAAACAGACTCCTTTTTTGGGGCAGACCAATCATTTTTATTCGCAAATAATGTCAGAGGTTTCTTCAATCATTATGGAAATTCCATTGTCTCTGCGATTAATATCTTCCCTAGAAAGGAAAGGGGTAGTTCAATCCGAAAATTTACGATCAATTCATTCAATATTTTCTTTTTTAGAGGACAACTTTTCACATTTAAATTATGTATTAGATATACTAATACCTTACCCAGCCCATCTGGAAATATTAGTTCAGGCTCTTCGCTATTGGATAAAGGATGCTTCCTCTTTGCATTTATTAAGATTCTTTCTCCATCAGTGTCATAATTGGGATAGTCTTATTACTTCAAATTCAAAGAAAGCCAGTTCTTCTTTTTCAAAATCAAAAAGAAATCAGAGATTATTCTTCTTCCTATATACTTTTCATGTATGTGAATATGAATCCGGCTTCCTCTTTCTCCGTAACCAATCTTCTCACTTACGATCAACATCTTCTGGAGCCCTTATTGAACGAATTTATTTCTATGGAAAAAGAGAGCACTTTCCCAGGGCTTTTCAAGCAAATTTATGGTTGTTCAAAGATCCTTTCATGCATTATGTTAGGTATCAAGGAAAATCAATTCTTGCTTTAAAAGGGACGTTTCTTCTGATGAATAAATGGAAATATTACTT